TTTAATCGGAATATGAATAAAACCGAAAGACCCCTTAACTATTTAAGTTGTTAATAGAACGAATCACACTTTTACCACTAAACTATACCCGCTACAATGTGATTATTGTATATGAGTGGACCATTTGTCGAATAAGAGCATCATACGTAATCAAGATAGGATCAGAACAAAATAATTTAATTAAAGTATTGACGTGTTTTGCTGGGGATACTTGATGAGATAGGCAAATGAAAGCCTATTGAAATAACGAGTTCTACCTTGGGGTAGTTATTTAGTGGCAGGTCTGGTTCGAAAGAACCGTTGAAGTCAGAACATAAAAAAAGAATTGTACAGGAATTCATAGCTTCATTTTTTTTTTTTCTAAAATAACGAAAATAAAAGTAAGAAAATTACACTTGTATCCTATATCATAGGAATAGCCCCCGTTCCTAGTGTTTGTTGTTGATTCGATGTATTTTTCAAATCAGATAAATGCTTTCATATAGGATTGATTGGAAAAAAAATAAGAGACGGCCCGGCTAGGTACTGACCAGGCCAGGCCGGTAATAAAAGAACCTTTCGGACGAAATAAAAGAGGTATTCTTTATTAATTTACTTTTTCATATATTTTTTCTATTTATTTATTTATTGTAGGTATTCCCGTTATCTAAATGTAATTCTAATTTAATTTCCGATAAAACCTGTGTATTTTTTATCTGTATCTATCTGTATCTATAGAATAAATAAAGAAAAATAAAGACTTTTTCTTTATTTCATGTGTAACATAGTAATGAGTCTTTGTTCAATTGGGAGAGATGGCTGAGTGGACTAAAGCGTCGGATTGCTAATCCGTTGTACGAGTTATTCGTACCGAGGGTTCGAATCCCCCTCTTTCCGTTTCTTCTGATGACTTGATATTTTTTTTTAGTGAAATATCTTTATTAATAGATAAAATCATAAGAAAATTAAGAAATCAAGCAACGAAAATTCCCTTATTTTTTTATTCCTCGCGTCCAGGATTACGTCCTGGATCATTAGATAGGAATCCGAAGATAAAGAGAGAAACAAAGAATATCACCACCGTGTAAACGAAGAGTTTTAGAGTAAGCATTAAAAAATCTCCAAGATAAGATCGTTTTTGGTAAAAGAGAATAGATTATTCATTTTTATACTACATATTTTATTTTGACACCAAACCAAGAAATGAAGTGGCTTATAGAAAAGAAAGGGATTTGTAATAAGACTCTTCCGGTATGAAACTTGTCTTTCATACGCACAATTAGTTATTGTGGGGGACCCCATTATAGAGGGTCCTTGTTCACTGGAAGTAGAAGGTCAGAATGAGAAAATGAGGCGATCCAGGTTCATTCCGCTTATCCAAAAATTTCCAATGTAAGACTTATCTGATCTTATCCATTGTTATAATCTTTTTTATTGAATAAATCATGAATGTTTATAGTACAATAGTAAAGATCTCATCGAAAACTTACAGTAGCTTGCCAAACAAGGGCTAAAAGAAAAAAGAACACGGGTATAACTGGCATAACATCTACGATTGGATTGAAAAAAGCGTAAGCCTCGGGCAGCTTGGCAAAGAAAAAACTACTCGAATTAAGGATAGAATTAAGACAGATACATATCAAACTAAAGATATTAAGCATAACAAACGTTTCGTTCTTGGAAATAATTGTATTTTGATTGAGTTATCGATATAAGATAAAAATTAAGAAAGTGGAAATAGACCAAAAAACCTTATTTTTCTTTGACTAACCCAATCAAAAATCCTTCAATTCTCAAACGAAAAAGAAGGAATCATACTTTCATACAATATCTTAATTGAATTATATGTAATGATCAATAAATTCAGTTTAATTTTACAACTACACGTGTCAAATCTTAGCAACAATAGAATCAATTCCATAGGATATTTGGGCGGTAATTGACGAACAACCAATATCTTATCTATATTAGTGTTTATTAGAGTTGAATAGAAAGATAAATGGGGCGTGGCCAAGCGGTAAGGCAACGGGTTTTGGTCCCGCGACTCGGAGGTTCGAATCCTTCCGTCCCAGAGCCCTCCAATTCTATCAAACAGAATAAAGGTTGCTCTATTTAACAATCTTCTGTTTAAGAGCGTAATGTTTAATACAACGCGATCCTTGTTTCGGATTTCTAATGATTTTTTTCTTAATCATATCTTTCACTTTTTTCTAACAAATTCAATTGAGTGTCAATGACATTCTGAATCGAAATGTTAAAATCTCTATAGTACTTATTATTTCTACAGTAATACAGTAAAGTAAATAGGGTACTAATTATCTGTCGATCCTGAATTCTAAACAAGAGGGAGCTCCTGGCACTGATTTAATCCCACCACCAGGATTAAGGCTCCCACAACTTGGTTGTGGTAAAATCTAAATAAGAAAAAATGCGTAATGGAGAGTATCCATTTTAATTTTAATGTTGGTGTCTGTCCTACGGATCTTATTAACAAACAATCAAGTTCAATATGTAACAGATTATTATTTTTTTTTACCCAATTTGTTTTATTTCGCGTCTGGTTCTAATGTTATAATGAATAATTGTAAATCAATATACCGATTGGGTCGGGGTATATATCCACTTCACTTTTCTTTAATTATTATTATTGATATTGATATTGAATTAATTTATGGAAAGATTCCCGCCGACTCTAATGTATTGTTATTTTTCTATTTCAGTGACAACGAGATTTCGATTGGTTTTGGTGAAAAAGATCCGCGATTGCCCCAGTGACAATTGTTCGCTATACCTGATGGATACGGAAAGATCATATTATTCTATTCCTTATTCCAATTCGGATTTGATCAATCCGATGAAAGAATAACGGCCTAAACCTTACATAAGTTTTTTATTTTCTATTCATCCCTGCTAAAATAAAAAAAGTAATTAAATTAATTGTATTTATTTTTCGATTTATCCCATCTATCTGAGCGAAATCATTGATGATTCAATTGTAAAATAAATATTTATTTTATGATGATCAAATTTGTGTTTCTTTAATCAATGAGCTAGCCGCTAACAAGTTTTAGCCACTTGGTATATGATTGCTAAAACTTGTTAGTTGATTGATTTCGAGATCAAATGGAATTTGATCTTTACGGGAAAACATTATTAAAATGATGATAATGATGTCGAGGTAGAAAATTGAAAAAAAAATTTTGAATGATTCTTTATGAACCTTTGGTATTCCAAGATTGGGAAATCTATTCCTATTGAATACCTTCTGTCCTTTGCGGCCCATTAGACTAGCGTATTCGGTTAATGACGTATATTCATTCTGTTCCGGTATTGTAAATCTAATTAAGGACCCTTCTTTAGTTTAGTTGTTCGAGGAATAATTGGATCGTTTATGATTGATCGTCTTGAACAATCAATCTGTTGACGATGCCGATTGAAAGAAGAACTCATTTATTTGTGTTCTTTATAAATTATTTCGTGCATAAAATATATATGGGATTAATAAAATTGAATTCCTGTTGAGACTTCTCCAGATAAATATAGATACCCATCCATATAGAAAAATAAAGTATGGATCATTATGTACCGATTGAGCCAATGACTATTCATGATTCCATATTGAATCAATTCCATACCGGTTCCAAGCTAGAGGAATTTTATGTTATGGTAAAACTTCGTTTAAAACGATGTGGTAGAAAGCAACGTGCGGCTTGAAGGACATGATCGACTGTGGATTCTTACATCCGCCATTTTTTATAGGAATTATAAGGTGCTCTGGGCTCGACATAGTTTGTTCTGTTCTACTAGAGAATAGAGAACCCCATTTGGTTGGGTTGTGAGTAAATAGTACACCATGGAGCTCGAGCGGAAAGGATTAATAAATTTCTCAGAGGCAAGGATCTAGGGTTAGTGTCAATCAAAAAGCTGGAACAACTTCGTAAGTATATCTTCGATATAGAAATGGAAAAGATTCAATTCCAACAAAATATCCTTTTGGATTTTAAACTGCTTTTGGAGTTGGGAAAACTATTTAGATCAAAAGTGGATTACACGGGAATCAATCGTGCATATGATTCTTCGATAGAAAGAAATCACAAAAGGTATGTTGCTGCCATTTTGAAACGATTAAAGATCACCGAAGTAATGTCTAAACCTAATGATTCAAAAAAAGATAAACGATCCCTGTAACAAGAAAATGCCATTTTCAATTGTCCGAACGGCTAGAACGGAATAAGTAATTAAAACGTTTATTCTATTTATTCTAAACGAGACAAAAAAATGGTTAGAGACAGCTCAATAAATAAAATGCCAAGGACTGAGGATTTTCCTTTTAACTCTATTGAGAATTATGCAACTTGAGTTATAAGTACGAATGATTTTTATTTTTTCGGGACAGAAGCAGAAAAAACGAATAAAATCATAGTCTAATTGAATTTATTTGATGATTTTTTGGATCTATTTGTCACTATATACATAAATTAGAATCATTCTTTTTCGAGCCGTACGAGGAAAAAACCTCCTATACGTTTCTAAGGGGGGCATTGTTCATCTACATCTATCCCAATGAGCCATCTATCGAATAGTTGCAATTGATGTTCGATCCAGAAGAGAAGGAAGGGATCTTCAGAAAGTTGGTTTTTACGATCCGATAAAGAATCAAACTTATTTAAATGTTCCCGCTATTCTATATTTCCTTGAAAAGGGCGCTCAACCTACGGGAACCGTTCATGATATTTCAAAGAAGGCCGATATATTTAAGTAACTTCGCGTTAATTAGCGTTAATTACACGAAATTAATGAAATAGAAAAAACAATTAACATAAATAAAGATAGGGTGGCTCCTAGGCTAGCTTTGTGTCATTTTTCTTTATTATTTCCTTCCCCGCTTTCCCATTTTTCTTGCTCTATTATATATAGTATATAGAGCAAGAAAATATAAAAATATATATGTGATACGAAAGGTGATATGAGAGGGATAGAAAAAATATTGAGTAAATATATGAACTAACAGTATATAATATATAAAATTAAAATCATGCATGGGATTACTCGCAACCGGGTTTTTTTGTTGAGACTCCACTAAAAAAATGGGTCGAGCTTGCTTATTGTACCTTAGATCAATATTGAATAAACCCAAGATTTTCTTATTATTTATTTCTTTTCTACATTTAAACTTTTTTTTATCTATGAAGTGCCAATTCAACACAAGTCCTTGTTATTATTTTCTCAACGTTCATATTGACAATATTGTATTGAACAAATATAATTTGATCGTGGATAAATAGATTTATTTATCTTCGCCCTAATAAGTTTTCGTTTTTACTTTACTTCATCCAAACGATGGGTTCATTGTATTCAATTGACACAAGAAGTCCTTTCTGAATGAATAAAAAATAAATGAATTAAATAAAATAAAAGGCGGTATTTCTATTTTCCATATTTATCTGGGAATATCTTCTATTTTCATTGGATTTGTTCATTTTTCTAAAATAAAAAGAACTTTTTTATATTTTTTTAGTTTTATTTGTTGTTGGTTAAAAGTTTTGATAGGTTGTGAAATCCATTCTCTTTATTTATTATTTATTTTGATTCCGATCGTATCTACACACCCTAATTTCCATTTTCGGGTTGCTAACTCAACGGTAGAGTACTCGGCTTTTAAGTGCGGCTAGATTCTTTTACACATTTGGATGAAGCAACGGATTCGTCCAGACCGCGGGTAGAGTTTGTAAGACCACGACTGATCCTGAAAGGGAACGAATGGAAAAAACAGCATGTCGTATAAATGAATAATTCTAAGATAAAAGTACTTAATCTTTACGAAATCAGTACAACAGTTTGTATTCTTAAAATTTTAATTCTTAGAGCGGTATAAAAAAATAAATTCATGGTTGGATCGAGTGAATAAATGGATAGAGCCGAAAGACTCCAATTATAGGGAAACAAAAAGCAACGAGCTTCTGTTCTTAATTCGAATGATTACCCGATCTAATTAGACGTTAGAAATATATTAGTGCCTGGTGCGGGAAAAGGTTCTTTCATAACCTTAAAGAATAAGTGGATTCTCTACTTTTCACCTTTCTTATGAATCCTAACTATTAACTATATCCCTCTTCTAGAGTGGAGACAGATGTGTAAAAGAAACAGTATATTGATAAAAAGCATTGAGTCTAAAATCAAAAGAGCGATCAGGTTGCAAAAATAAAGGATTTCTAAACATCCCGGTATTTTATAATGACCGACAAAACCAATTGGGTGGAAAAATAGAGAATCCGTTGATTAACCTATCTGTATCCAAGGTATCTACTCTTTTATTACTATATACCTTGTTTTGACTGTATCGCACTATGTATCATTTTATACCCCAAGAAAACCCCTGCTTTGGTTAAAATAGAATTTTATAATTTAAAATGGAAGAATTTCAAGGATATTTAAAGATAGATAGATCTCGAGAACGGGACTTCCTATATCCACTTCTCTTTCAGGAGTATATTTATACACTTGCCCATGATCATGGTTTAAATAAATCTATTCCTTATGAACTTATGAAAAAATTAGGTTATGGCAATAAATTTAGTTCACTAATTGTGAAACGTTTAATTACTCGAATGTATCAACAGAAGCATTTTATTATTTTGGCTAATTATTCGAAACAAAATAAATTTATTGGGCATAGGAAAAATTTTTATTCGCAAATGATATCAGAGGGGTTTGCAGTCATTGTGGAAATTCCCTTTTTATTGCGATTAGTATCTTCCCTAGAAGGTGAAGAAATAGTAAAATCTCCTAATTTACGATCAATTCATTCCATATTTCCTTTTTTAGAGGATAAATTATCACATTTAACTCATGTATTAGATATACTAATACCATATCCCATCCATCTGGAACTGTTGGTTCAAAACCTCCGCTCTTGGATACCGGATGCCCCCCTTTTGCATTTATTGAGATTCTTTCTTTACGAGTATCATAGCGGGAATACTCTTATTAATAAAATGAATAAAAAAAAGAACTTTATTTCGCTTTTTTCAAAAGCGAATCAAAGATTATTTTTGTTCCTATATAATTTCCATGTATATGAATGGGAATCCATATTTGTTTTTCTCCGTAAAAAATCTTCTCATTTATCATCAACATCTTCTAGAGGCGTTCTGGAGCGAACACATTTTTATGGAAAAATAGAAAATTTTCTAGTAGTTTTTCGTAATGCTTTTAAGACCATCCTACGGTTTTTAAAGGAACCTTTCTTGCATTATTTTAGATATCAAGGAAAAGCCATTCTGGCTTCAAATGGAAGCCCCCTTCTGATGAATAAATGGAAATATTACCTTGTAAATTTCTGGGAATGTAATTTTTACTTGTGGTTGCAACCGGATAGGATCCATATAAACCAATTATACAATTACTATTTCTATTTTTTGGACCATCTTTCAAGTGTACGACCAAACACTTCAGTGGTAAGGAGTCAAATGTTTGAAAATTCATTTCTTATAGATATAACTATTAATAAGTTTGATACTC